ATTTTACGAACGGAAGCCCTTATTTTCATAGTTGTTATTCCTTAATTCTGTGAATCTACTTATTTTTTTGGTTGGAAGAAAAGAGTTTCTTTATATTTTTGAATCTTGAATTATATCCTCATGAAAGAAATGTTGAAATTGAGAAAACCACTTAATCATTTGAATCCTTGTTATGGAGTCTATAAATTTTATGTCCCCTGGTTAACTCATACATAAGAACTTACTGAAATTTTGACCTTTTTTTTCCCAGTGCTATATATACTTATACAAAAATATGCCCGATCCTTTCGGAAGCATGACCTAGAATCAAACAAATCTTCAGTATATAAACAAAGCAGAACCATGCCTTCGGAAGTGATTCAGAATTCAAACTTTCATGAATTCATTTTTTTTCTTTCATTCCAGTTGAAATCCTAAACTTATTTAAGAGGAGTGGTATTACAAACCCCCCTTTTTTTTTCCACAAATGGTAAGTTCGAGATACAATTTTGATTTTGATATTAGAAAAATTACCATATATAACACAAAATTTCTCCACCTATTCCTTTTAGTCGCGCCTCTCGGTCTGTCATTATACCTTGAGAAGTTGAAAGGATTACAATTCCTATTCCGCCTAAAATTCGCGGAATTCGTTGAGAGTTAGAATAGATTCGTAGACCGGGTCGACTGATCCTCTTTAAATTGAAAATACTTTTATAAGGTTCTTTCTTATTTCGTCTATGTCTTATGGTTAAAATAAAAAAGTATTGGTTGTTTTCTCGATGTTTCCTTACGTTTTCGATAAAACCCTCTCGTAAAAGTATTTTCACAATGTTTGCGGTGATGTTAGTCGATGCTATCCGAACCGTTGCTTTTCTATTCATGTCAGCATTTCGTATAGAGGTTATTATATTAGCAATAGTGTCTCTCCCCATGATAAGTTAAAATTCCCCTTGCTCCGAATTTTGATATAATCAACATGTTCTTTATATTTATATATAGACGAATTATCGAATTATATATTAATATATAAATTAAAATATTATTTATTAATATATTAATATTAAGGGTATATGCGTGATACACAGTCTATTAATTAATTTGATTTAAATAGTATTTTATTTAATACTATACTAACTATCTATATTCAGGTCTCATTTTATAATACCTCAGGAGCTAATGAAACTATTTTAGTAAAATTTAATTGTCTCAATTCCCGTGGGATCGCTCCGAAAACTCGAGTTCCTTTTGGATTTCCTTCTTGATCAATGACAACTGCGGCATTCTCATCATATCGTATTATCGTCCCATTGTTACGTTTGAGTTCTTTACAAGTACGTACAATTACAGCTCTGATCACTTCTGATCTTTGTAGAGGCATATTTGGTATTGCTTCCTTGATCACAGCAACAATAACGTCACCAATATGAGCATATTGGCGATTACTAGCTCCTATTATTCGAATACACATCAATTCTCGAGCCCCGCTGTTGTCTGCTACATTCAAATAGGTCTGAGGTTGAATCATATCATTTTTTTATCTGTTCTTTTAATGCAAAGGACGAAGTCAAAAAATATTGTTTGTCAAAAAAAGAAAAAGAAAACTGGCAATCTTTTTATCCCTAAAATTTATTTACCTTTTTGATTCTATATTTCTATTCAGAAATAATGAATTGAGTTTTTATAGGCATTTTTGATGCCGCTATTGAGATAGCCCTTCTGGCTATATTTTCGGCTACTCCACCCATTTCATAAAGTATTTTACCCGGTTTAACGACAGCTACCCAATACTCGGGAGATCCTTTACCCGAACCCATACGTGTTTCCGTAGGTCTTACTGTAACTGGTTTGTCTGGAAAAATACGTACCCAAATTTTTCCACCACGGCGTACATTTCGTGTCATTGCTCGTCGCCCTGCCTCTATTTGTCTAGATGTGATCCAAGCGGGTTCAAGTGCTTGAAGAGCATATCTGCCAAAACAAATAAGATTACCACGATAAGATATTCCTTTTAGTCTTCCTCGATGTTGTTTACGAAATCTGGTTCTTTTAGGGTTATAGTTGATGTTTTTTTTTTCTAAATTTCACCTCTACTACAGAACTGGACGTGAGAATTTCTTCTCATCCAGCTCCTCGCGAATAAAAGGACTAAAAAAGATTGTATTAAGATATAGATGTTGTTAGTGATTAATAGGATGAATCATGGGATTTTTTGAGGTTTCATCTGATCTATTCTAAATTTGTATGTCTTTTTGTTGTAGTTAGACTATTCTAACCAATCCTTATTTTCTTTTGCCTTTTTTATTTTTTTCTCATATTCGATCCACTAAAATCTTTTAATCTGAAAAAAAAAAAGAAACTTTTCGCCGGCGAATATTTACTCTTTCAATATCTATTTCAGTTTGATGATTGTCCCATGAGTTCTCAGAATCAAAATCAGAATAGATAAATTTGTTTCTGGTTTATTCCGCCATCCCACCCAATGAATTATTAAGATTTGTTTTTCAATAGAATCTTCTGC